TTCTCCAAGTAAAGCTCTTCGCAAGGCAATACCGACAGTATCTGCTTGACCTTTTCTAAGTGGAGACAGAATGAAACGACCATAATAAAGACGCTTACTATCTACTCTTGATTCAACACACTTCCACTGTAGTGTTTGGGTGGATCCTGTTACCTCCTCTCGAACCATAATAGATTAGTATTTATTTGATCATTGAATCGTTTATTTCTCTTGAAAGCGGTTTAATTCTTTTACAGACGTCTTTTTTTAGGAGGTCGACATCCATTATGCGGCATAGGTGTTACATCGCGTATACAACTTAACCGTACACCACTTTTAGCAATGGCTCGTAATGCGGCATCTCTTCCGCTACCAGCCCCTTTTACCATAACTTCTGCTCGTTGCAAACCCACTGTACGAATAGCATCTACTGCTGTTCTTTGACCGGCATAGGGTGATGCTTTTCTTGAGCTTTTGAATCCACAAGTACCTGCGGAGGACCAGAAAACCACCCGACCTTGTGGGTCTGTAACAGTTATAATGGTATTGTTGAAACTGGCTTGAACATGAATAACCCCTTTTGTTATTCTACGTGCACTCTTCCGTAAACTAAAACGGGCATTCCTACGCAAACCAATACGCACTTTCTTACGTGAACCTATTTTTGGTATAGCTTTTGTCATATTTTATTATCTCATAAATATGAGTTAGAAATAACAAAAAGAAAAAAAGATACAAAGATATCCGTTTCAGGGTTAAATATATCCTTTACTTTCATTTTTGGATTCGGAATTTGGACATTTCTGTGGGTACTTTTTTTTTTTTTACTTTTTAGAAAGGAAAGCTCCTTTTTCGAAAGATTACCCCTGTCTTTGTTTATGCTTCGGATTGGAACAAATGACTCTAATTCGCCCATGCCTACGAATCAGTCGACATTTTGTACAAATTTTACGAACGGAAGCTCTTATTTTCATATTTAGGTATTCCTTTCTTAAACTATGAATCTACTCTTTGGGAAAAAATAAGCCTCTTCACTTAAATTTTGAACTTTGGAATTTATTATCCTAGAAAAACCTAATCCTTTGAATCTTTGGTATCCTTCAAATCTTCAGTATCCTTCGAGTCTTCGGTACGCTTCGAATCCTTATGGGGAAGTCTATAAATTATACGCCCCTTGCTTGAATCATAACGACTTACTTCAATTTTGACCCTATCCCCCATCAGTATTCGTATAGAACTAGACCGGATTTTTCCTGAAATATAGCCCAGGATGATGGTGTCATTCTCTAAGCGAACTCGGAACATTCCGTTGGGTAGGGCTTCCGTAACTAAACCTTCGAAAGTAACTTTTGCTTCTCTCGGGTTTTTTTTTTCTCTCCTATTTTTTTTTTCTGTCATATTTTTTCTCCTATTTTTCTATTTGCATTTTCAAAATAGGAAGTTCGAGATAGAATTCGGGTACTATAGGCGGGGCCATTACCATATATAACATAAGACTTCTCCCCCAATTCTGTTTAGTCGAGCTTCTCGATCTGTCATTATACCTTGAGAAGTAGAAAGAATAGCAATTCCCATTCCGCCCAAAACCTTAGGAATTCCTTGATAGTTAGCATAAATTCGTAAGCCAGGTCGGCTGATACGCCTTAAAAAGGTTCTAGTTCTATATATTCCCTTTCTAGTCCTTCTCTTTTGATGTCGCAAAGTTGAAACCAAGAAATATCTGTTACTTTCTTGATGTTTCCGAACACTTTCAATAAAGCCCTCTCGTAGAAGTATTTTAACAATGTTTTCGGTAATATTTGTAGATACTACTCGAACAGTTCCTTTTTTACTCATGTCTGCGTTTCTTATAGAGGTTAGTAAATCAGCAATAGTGTCCTTGCCCATAAGACTCTAATTCTAGGTTCCTCCTAATTTTTAGATAATCAACATGTTTTCCTTTTTGTTTTTATTTTGGATTTTAAAGCATATACGTAAAACACAATCCACTAAATTTTTTCTTTGATCTATATCTCATCTACTTTATTTATAATACTTCAGGAGCTAATGAAACTATTTTAGTAAAATTCAATTCTCTCAATTCCTCGGCAATCGCGCCAAAAACTCGAGTTCCTTTTGGATTTCCTTTTTGATCAATAATAACTGCTGCATTGTCATCATAGCGTATTATTATACCGTCTTCACATTTGAATTCTTTACATGTACGTACAATTACAGCTCGAATTACTTCGGATCTTTCTAGAGGCATTTGGGGCACTGCGTCTTTGATTACAGCAACAATAACATCACCAATACGAGCATATCGCTGATTACCAGCAGCTCCTATGACTCGAATACACATCAATTTTCGAGCTCCACTGTTATCCGCTACATTTAAAAGGGTCTGAGGTTGAATCATATTATTTGGATTTCAATTTGTTATTTCAGTGCAAAGGAATGAAAGATATATTGTCTCTCCAGAAGGAAAACCTGGGGTTTTTTCTCTTCAATACTCCTTTTTTTGGGGGGTTCTATATCTCTAATCTAAGAAATTGGCTTCGTATGGGCATTTTACTGGCAGCTATGGAGATAGCTGCTCTAGCTATAGTTTCAGATACCCCGCTCATTTCATAAAGTATTCGACCTGGTTTAACAACGGCTACCCAATATTCGGGGGATCCCTTTCCTGAGCCCATACGTGTTTCTGTGGGTCTTAGTGTAACTGGTTTGTCGGGAAATATACGTACCCATAGTTTTCCACCACGACGTGCATATCGTGTCATTGCTCTTCGTCCTGCTTCTATCTGTCTCGCTGTAATCCAAGCGGGTTCAAGTACTTGAAGAGCATATCTACCAAAACAAATACGATTGCCTCGACAGGATTTTCCCTTCATTCTTCCTCTATGTTGTTTACGAAATCTAGTTCTTTTGGGGTTATAGTCGATGGTTCTTTTTTAGTTCCATCTCTACTGCAAAACTGGACATGAGAGTTTCTTCTCATCCAGCTCCTCGCGAATGAAATGAGAAAGCGTGCAAATTTCTCTAATTCCATAATATTCAAAAATATTACGGATAGATACACATCAATATATAATAGAATAGGTTTTTTTATTTTGCATTTCTTAAAATCGAAAAATATATAGTCAAGAAAGAAGATCTAGAATATATCCAAATTCTATATTTGTATATAATGTAATCTTTCTATTTTATAAGGAATATCCTTATTTTTACCCTTATTGAATCATAGTAAAGTATTCTAATCCAATAAAGATTTCGCGGGCGAATATTTACTCTTTCTTGTCTTATTTTTTAATTTATAACCTTATCAAATAAAGCAATTTTTTTGGTTTGTTCCGCCATCCCACCCAATGAAGTATTAGGATTCTTTTCAAGAAAATCAATCCTATGCAGTCATAGGTTTTGTCGTTCCCACAGCTTCTCCTTTAATGGTTAGGTTTGAATCCTGCAACGGAGCTTCCAAACTTTCCGAGTTAATTTTCTCAGTTTTATTAACCAGGGCTGCTCTTTATTATTGCTTTAAATTTTTATTTATTGTTTCACAAAATTACGATTTAAAATTCTCTCTTATTTTTATTATTTTATTATATTGATGCTTTATCACATTGCCTTTTATGATGTAATTCATAGACCATACACATTGGAATCTTATATCTTTTTTATTCTTCTTCCTTCTATCTATCATCCCTCCTTTTATCCACATCCCTTTAGTTTTGTTTCACAACCTAGAATCCGGTTTCTTTTTTAGAGAAAAAAATGCAGTTGCTACAACTATATGATAGATCTACTCATTTATGATAGATGTATTTATGCACATAGTGACTGTTTCTTTGTTAGGATCTCGACAATACGAAGCAATAGGTTGGTTATTAGTTAATTTTCTATAATTACTAAGTTTTTTTCCATTTTTAGTAGGGTTCGCTCAATTCTTTTGTTTTTTTTTTGAATTTCCATTTTTGACCCTAAAGAAAAAACTAACGAGTCACACACTAAGCATAGCAATTATATTAAAAGATTTATCAATTTTCATTAAATCTTATAGAAAGAGGTATAATTTCTTCTTTTTTCTGGGATTTTTGGATCTTGTCTTTTTTATTCTATCACTGGCCAGAATGAGAAAACAAGGTTAGTTATTCTTCTTCTACGAATATCCAAATTTTTACACCTAATACTCCATAGATAGTTCGAATTGGATAGCAGCAATAATCAATTTTAGCGCGAATTGTTTGGAGGGGAAGTCGACCCTTTTTGATGCATTCGGCACGTGCAATTTCTTTCCCTCCTAGACGGCCTGCAATTTTTATTTTTACTCCCTTTATATCTGCTTTTTTAGTTAATTCAATGGCTTTTTTCATTGCCTTTCGGAATGAAACTCTATTTTTTAATTGGAAAGCTATATATTCCGCAAGAATGTTAGGTTGTCTATAAGGTTCTTTAACTTTTTCAATAGCAATATTAAGTCTCTGGTTTACAGAATTCACTTCCTTTTGGATATCCTTCTCTAATTCTTCGATTGCTCCTTTTTTCTTTAATAAATTGGGGAATCCAATATGGATTATAACGTGAATTGTATCGATTTCTTTTTGAATTTCTATATGTGTAATTACTTCGGAACTTGAGTCTGATTCTATTTTTCTATTCGAGCTTTTTTTCCTATTCTTTTGTATATAGTTCTTGATACAATTCCTTATTTTTTTATCTTCTTGTAGACCTTCAGAATAATTTTTTGGTTGTGCGAACCAAAAGGAATGGTGATTTTGGGTTGTACCAAGTCTGAAACCGAGTGGATTTATTTTTTGTCCCATATTTTTCTATTCTATTTTTTTTTTTTTTATTGGGAATCGAAATCTTAGGTTGATCTAAAAGTTATTTAGATTTCTTTACTATATTTAGTACAATTGTTATATGACACATGGTTTTTTTTATAGGATAACCACGTCCTCGAGCCCGAGGTCTGAATTTTTTCATAATAGTACTCCTACTCACTTCGGCTTTTGTTATGAATAAATTAGCTTTGTCGAAATCCCTATAATGAGTAGCATTTGCTGCTGCCGAATAAACCAACTTTAAGATGGGATAAGATGCTCGATAAGGCATGAGGTTCAGTATCATAATGGTTTCCTCATAGTAACGCCAGCGAATCTCATCAAGAACTCTTTGTGCTTTAAAAACAGACATATGTATGCGTTTTTGTGCTTTGAAAACCCGTTCGAACTTAAGTAGACGATCAGTTGGAACTTTTCTTGCGAGTTTCCGTAGCCCGTTCTTCTTCTTCTTTATCCTAGGGATATACTTTACCAATTTGAAACTTGTCATAAATAAGGTTATTCCCCGCCTACCTTTACTTTATTTGAATCCTATAAATTTTATTTATTCTGAATCTTTCTATTCTGAATTCAGTTAACGACGAGATTTAGTATCCTTTCTTGCACTTTCATAACTCGTGAAATGCCGAGTAGGCACGAATTCCCCCAATTTGCGACCTACCATAGGATTTGTTATATAAATAGGTATATGTTCCTTTCCATTATGAATCGCGATTGTATGGCCAACCATTGCGGGTAGAATGCTAGATGCCCGGGACCACGTTACTATTGTTTCTTTCTCCTCCTTCATATTGACCTTTTCGATTTTTGTCAATAAATGACGAGCTACAAAAGGATTCGTTTTTTTTCGTGTCACAGCTGATTACTCCTTTTTTCATTTTAAAGAGTGGCATCCTATGTCCACTATCTCGATCGAGGTATGGAGGTCAGAATAAATAGAATAATGATGAGTGGAAAAAGGAGAAAATCCTTTAGCTGGATAAGGGGCGGATGTAGCCAAGTGGATCAAGGCAGTGGATTGTGAATCCACCATGCGCGGGTTCAATTCCCGTCGTTCGCCCATCGCATTATTGCAATGCAATTTTCCATATTCCTAGTTACGTATTTACTTACGGCGACGAAGAATAAAACTATCGCTATATTTTTTCCTTTTCCTAGTTCTTCTTCCAAGCGCAGGATAACCCCAAGGGGTTGTGGGTTTTTTTCTACCAATGGGGGCTTTCCCTTCACCGCCACCATGGGGGTGGTCCACAGGGTTCATAACTACCCCTCTTACTACGGGGCGTTTACCTAGCCAACACTTAGATCCGGCTCTACCCAAACTTTTTTGGTTCACCCCAACATTACCCACTTGTCCGACTGTTGCTAAGCAGTTTTGGGATACCAAACGGACCTCCCCAGATGGTAATCTTAAAGTGGCCAATTTACCCTCTTTTGCAATCAGTTTCGCTACAGCACCTGCTGCTCTAGCTAATTGCCCACCCCTTCCACGTGTGATTTCTATGTTATGTATGGCCGTGCCTAAGGGCATATCGGTTGAAGTAGATTCTTCTTTTTTCTCAAAAAACCCCTTCCCAAACTGTACAAGCTTCTTCCAAAGCATACGGCTTTCTAGATGTATATGACGATCTCTAGACAGATGGATCTTATATGAATCGTATGATGAAGTACCACATGAGTGGATATATAGAAAAGGAATCCAAATCTGCCGAATCGCTCATGTTATGATCTTCTACATCCTAGGTCTCCGCGTTCCGTCATCTGGCTTATGTTCTTCATGTAGCATTCAGATCGAATGACTCTATGAAATTACGTCGATACTTCCACATATTATGGGTAACGTAGGAGACATCCCTATTTTCACCCGGGGGTCTTAATTACCACTGCTTAGCTTTCAATTCGCCTCTGACCATCAAATTAAATGTGAATAACCCGTCCTCCTCTCTTTGAAACAAGGGGCGCTTCCGGTTCTGTGCGTGCTTCAAACAATTTTGTCTTCTCCATATTACCATATCTCTAGAGTCAATAATTTTCTATGAGGAACTACTGAACTCAATCACTTGCTGCCGTTACTCAACAGTTTTCTGTTGAGGTCTATCCCGTAGAGGTAGTCAAATTGGATCAGTGATCGATTTCTAGGTTTCGTCGTAAACCTAATTGGTTACTTCCAATTACGTAAATCAATAGTTCAAACCGCACTCAAAGGTAGGGCATTTCCCATTGATATAGGAACTTTTGTACCAGAAACAATAGTATCTCCAATTATAGCCCCTCTGGGGTGTAAAATATATCTCTTCTCACCATCCCCATAGTGTATGAGACAAATGTATGCATTTCGATTAGGGTCGTATTCTATGGTTACGATTCTACCAGATATGTCTTTTTGATTCCGTCGAAAATCGATTTTACGGTATAGGCGCTTATGACCTCCCCCTCTATGCCTTGCGGTAATGATTCCTCTGGCATTACGACCTTTACCACAACGGTGCCGTCCATGGATCAATTTATTTCGTGGATTGGATTTCACTTGCCTGTCTACGGTTCCCTTGCGTGTGCTCGGGATAGGTGTTTTGTATAAATGTTTCGCCGTATTATTAAGTATTCTCCTTTAGTTCTTTTCTCTATCTAGAAGTGGAATAGAATAACCCGGTTGAAGGGTAATGATCATACGTCTGTAATGCATTGTATGTCCCAGAAT